GTAAATAAGAAGATTGTTTACGAATAAAAACTAATAAAAATTCCCATTCAAATACATAAGAATTGTATAGGAACCGAAATAATCTTTTATTTTCTTTTGAAAAAACGTAAATAGATTTCTTCTGAGTAATGAGAAGACTATTCAAATTATGATATTCGTGAAGAAAGAACCGCAATAAATGTAAAAAAGGAACATCTTGAATCCAACATTGAAGAATTTGAACCAAGATTTCCATATGTATGGGATGAGGTATTAGTATATCTGAGACATAATTTAAATGTGATAATTTGTCCTCTAAAAAGGGAAAAATTGAATGAATTGATCGTAAATTATGATATTTTGGTATTTCTTTTTCTTCGAAATAAGATACTAATCGCAACGAGAATGGAATTTCTACAATAATTGCAAAACTTTCTGATATCATTTGAGAATGAAAATGAGAAAAAAAAAAATTATTGTGGTTGTATCCAACGAATCGATTTTGATTAGAATCATTAACCAAAGAAATCAAAAAATTCTGTTGATAGATTCGAGTAATTAAACGTTTTACAAGTACTAAACTAGATTTATTGTCATAACCAAAAACTTCCACAGGTTCGTAAAAAATCGAACCATTTAACCCATGATTATGAGCAAGTGCATAAATATATTCCTGAAAGAGTAGCGGATATAGGAAGTGTTGTTGCCGAGATCTATCCTTTTCTAAATATCCTTGTAATTCTTCCATTGACTTACATTTTTTCTACTTGAAACAAAAACAGTAGGCATTTCTTGGGTTATCAAATTATACATAGTGCAATATGGTCAGAACAAGGTATGTATTATGTATAAAAAAATATATATACCCCGGAAACAGAAAGTCCAATCAACAGATCTTTTTCCTATCCCCTTCTATCTAATGGGTTTATCCTCGTTATAATTACTAGAGGTTAAAAAATCTTTTATTTTTGCAACCCGATCGCTCTTTTGACTTTGGAACAAATTCTTTTTGTCAGTATACTGTTTCTTCTACACATTCGTTTCCAGTCTATAATAGAGAATAGTTAGGATTTTTTAAAAAAGAAAAAAAAAGAATCAAAGGACCACTCACAGGAGAACCTTTTCCCGCATCAGGCACTAATTTTTTTTAACGTCTAATTAGATCGGGTAATTATTCAAATAAAGAATAGAAGCTCGTTGCTTTTTTTACCAGAATTGGAGCCGTAGGGCTCTATCCATTTATTCACTAAACCCAACCGTAAATGTGAATTTTTTTTGTCTTCCTCCTAAAATAAAAACAAAATTTTGGACTGATCTGGTAAGGATCGACTCCAAATTCTACTAAAAAAAAATAGGAATCTAATAAGAAATTAAGAAATTCCATTTTCTTCTTATTATTACGACATGCTGTTTTTTCCATCCATTACCTTTCAGGATCAGTCGCGGTTTTATAGACTCTACCAATAGTCTGGACGAATTCGTTACTTCATCCAAATGTGTAAAAGATCATAGTCGCACTTAAAAGCCGAGTACTCTACCGTTGAGTTAGCAACCCAGATAAATATGATTTGTAGATACGATCGAAATAAAAAAAATCAATTGAATTGCACTGTACAACTACGTCAAAACATTGAACTAACAAGAAATAGAAAGGAAAGATTTTATGATCAATTCTAAACACCAAAATAGCAAAATGAATGGATCGGATTAAAAAATAAAAAACAACGGATTCCCAATAGAAATATCAAAATTTACAGACCGCCCATTTTCTCAAAATTTGTGATTTTCGTTAAGAAAATACATCTTGTATATGTATAATAGTAAATCCGGCAAACCCATCATTTGACCGAAGTAAAGGAAAAACCAATTACAATTAGGGGTCGGAATAAACGGATCCGCTTATCTACGATCGAATTATATTTGTTCGATACAACATTGTCAATATGAATGGAAAACAAATTCAATTAAATTAATAATTAATTAATTATTGTATTTAAGTATTAAGTAAATCAAATAAGAATTCGTGTTGGATTGGCACAACATAAATAAGAAATTTAGATGAAAAAAAAAAAATAAGGAAAAGGTAGAGAAAAAGTATGAATACAACAAGAAAAGAGCAAATTTTGAGTAACTAATTGCCCAAAATAGATACTAGTTACCTTTTCTTGTTTATTTATTATTATTAAAAGAAATTTGGTTTTTTTTCTTTATGAAGGTCTTTCTTTAACTTTAAAATAATTCTGCCTTCCTTAAAATATCATGAACAGTTCCTGTAGGTTGAGCACCTTTTTCAAGGAAATAACGAATGGCAGGAACATTTAAATAAGTTTGATTCTGTATCGGATCGTAAAAACCCACTTTTTGAAGATCTCTTCCTTCTCTTCGGGATCGAATATCAATTGCAACGATTCGATAGATCGCTCATTGGGATAGATGTAGATAAATAATACCCCCCCCCCCTAGAAACGTATAGGAGGCTTTCTCCTCATACGGCTCGAGAAAAAATGATTCTAATATTTCTGTATATTCTGTATATAATGACAAATAGATCCATAAAATCATGAAGTCGACTATAATTTGAGTCGTTTTTTGTTCTTACTTACAGATACAGAAAAAAAGAAATATCATTCGTACTCATAACTCAAGTTGGGCAATTCTGAAAAAGTGCGAAGGTAACTCTTTAGACATTTCTTGAGTCGTCTCTAACCTCTTTTGTTTGTCTCGTCTCGAATCTATTTTTCTTCTTCATTATAATAAAATTAAAGAAAATTATTGAGACAATTGAAAATAGTGTTTCCTTGTTCCGGAATCCTTTCTCTTTACTTTGTAAAATCATTAGGTTTAGACATTACTTCGGTGATCCTTATTCCTTTTCAAAATGGCAGCAACATACCTTTTGTTTTTTGTTATTTCTTTCTATGAATAATACGAAAGATTAATTCCCTTGTAATATAATACACTTTTAATTTTCATCGAAAAAGTTTTACCAATTTCGACAAATTTGACTTTTTTATTTTATTTCAAACTTGTTCGAATTTTAACCCTTCGATTTCAATATTGAGGATATATTTACAAAGTTGGTCTAACTTATTAATTGTTACTAACCCTAGATTCTTCCCCCCGATAAATGAATCAATACTTTTTGTTCGAGCTCCATTATGTACTATTCCTATTTACCAACCTAACACAAATTAGGTTCCTAGCAAGAACAGAACAAACTATGTCGATTCAAGAGCATCTTCATTCCTATAGAAAATGGTGGATGTAAGAATCCACAACGAATCATGTCCTTCAAGTCGCACGTTGCTTTCTACCACATCGTTTCAAACGAAGTTTTACCATAACATTCCTCTGATTAAATTTCGAACCGGTATGGAATTGATTCAATATGGAATCATGAATAGTCATTGGCTCAAATGAAACAGATTTCTAAAAAAGACGAATAAACGCGTTTACTTAAGTCTTATTTACATCTTCAACAGATTGTTCGGGATGATGAATCATAAAAAGGATCATCCCTTTTTTTTTCGAACACATAAATGAAAAAGTAATTAAAAAAGAAAGGCCTTTACTTAATAGACTTAATAGAATAGATTTTCAATGATATTTAAAGGATCACAGATCCTTTTGACTTAACCAAGGGAAGGGGCCGCTGTTACTGAAATAGAACAATACAATAATAATACATAATATCTATTATACAGCATACAGACCAATTTTGTTTTACTTCAGATTCAAGAATCTTTCCTCCAATTCCATAAAAATGGAATATATAAATCTTCATCCATCCAATCATTACATTATATTGATTTCCAATTATTCAATTGAATAAGCTAAAATACAAAAAAAGAAAATGGGATCCAGATCAATTTCTTTTTCCTATTTTTTCCTTAGAAGTTTTAAGACGAACGATGAAATGCAATTAATACAAAAAACTACGTAATCTTTAGTCTCTACATAAAGTGTGGGATACACCATTTATTTTCTTTAGGCTTTCCTTGGGGAATGGAATAGAAAAAAGACCTTTTTTTTTCTATTTCAATTCAGAATGCACCATGTGCGAATTCCCATTTCACGGGTATGGAACACAAGGTTTCCCTAAGTAACTAACTTCAATATGAATATGAGTATGAGCATACTCTGAATGGGAATGATCCACCCCCAATTCTTTTTTTAATTAAGAATTCAAAGAAATATCTTTATTTCTACCCGTACATTGAATTCAGAACAAAGAAGGGGTTGGGTCACACATTATATATATCCAATATCCAAGCAAGATTAAACAGAAAATTGTTAAAGAGAAGAATCTTTCGTTTCTGATGGAGACGATCTGGGACGGAAGGATTCGAACCTCCGAATAGCGGGACCAAAACCCGTTGCCTTACCGCTTGGCCACGCCCCATTTAGATTTCTATTCGACACTAATAAAGACTAATATTGGTATTGGTCATTCGTCAATCCCAGCCCAAATACATATGAAATACATTGTTGCTAGGATTCAACACATGTAAATATAGAATCACAAAAAATTCTTGATCAAATTATTGATCATTACATAAAATTCAATTAAGATATTGTACGAAACTATAATTCCTTGTATTCTCATTTGAGAATGAAAGGAAAGATTTTTGATTTGGGAGAGTTCGAAGAAAAAGAAGGATTTTTTGACCCGCCTTTTCATTTTTCCTTCATAAAAAGAACTCAACCAAAATCAAATTTTCTAATCTACAAGAATGAAATGTTTGTTATGCTTAATATCTTTAGTTTAATCTGTATCTGTCTTAATTCCACCCTTTATTCGAGTAGTTTTTTCTTCGCTAAATTGCCCGAGGCTTATGCCTTTTTCAATCCAATCGTAGATGTTATGCCTGTCATACCTGTACTATTTCTTCTATTAGCTTTTGTTTGGCAAGCTGCTGTAAGTTTTCGATAAAATTTTGAATACTCTGCAAAATTCATGATTTATTCGAAAAAAAAATTAGAAAATAAAAATGGATAAGATCAGATAAGTTTTACATTATGAACCCTCGATTCAAAAATAGAAATTCTTGTATATTGAATTGAATGACCGCGGTGATAAATTTGGATCAACTTATTTCCTCGTTCTGACATTCCAGTAAACAAGGACTTTCTAAGAACCCACAATACCCAATAACGGATATGGCCAAACATTTTTGGTAATGAAGGAATCAGAACCTTTCTTTTCTTATTACCTTATTATCTTATTACAAAGTATAAAGAAATTTGTTGAAAATTACTTTTTTTTTTCAAGATTCAAGAAAAGACTTCATTTTTGGGGTGTTATGCCAAAATAACGTATGTGATAAAAAATAGGCAATCTATTTCCTTTTTCTAAAAAAAATAATCTTGGAGATTGTGTAATGCTTACTCTCAAACTCTTCGTTTACACAGTAGTGATATTTTTTGTTTCTCTCTTCATCTTCGGATTCTTATCTAACGATCCGGGCCGTAATCCTGGACGTGAGGAATAAAAAATGTTGAGTTTTCTTTATTTTTTTTTATATATTCCATACATTTAACATTTCCCTATGATGAAAAAATAAAAGGATCCCATTTTTTCAAATTTGAAAGTCTGAAGTGATCAGAGGGAACGGAGAGAGAGGGATTCGAACCCTCGGTACAAATAACTCGTACAACGGATTAGCAATCTGCCGCTTTAGTCCACTCAGCCATCTCTCCCAATTCAAAATTTAAATTTTTTTTTATGTGATGTGAAGTAAAAAGATTGAAACAAAAAAAACCTCGTTTTCTTTTTTTAATTATTTATTAGTAATAATTTATTATAAGATAGGATAAAGTAACGATAATAATATAAAAATAATAGAAATAATATATTAAAAACAAATTTTAAATTATATAATTATATATTAAAATGGATAAGATATCTACGAATTTGATCAGTAATTCAATTTAGATAATTATTCGAAACAGAGATCTTATCCCCAATAGAATAGATATAGACAGAATCCCTTACTTCATTTCTTTGATTTTGTAAGAAAGGTTCATTCCCCCGGCCTGGTTAAGTACTGGCCGGGCCATTACATTATTTCTTTTTTTGTTCTGATAAATCATTTCATAGATCAAACAATTTAATTATGTATGATTTGATATCAAATCAAAAATTCTTTGTTGTTATTGAAGCAACAAAGAAAATGTCTATCCCCAGTCCTATGATAGAAGTGCCATTTCTTAGTAGTTAGTATTATTAATACTATACTAATAATAAGAATACTATTAATACTATAGAATATGAAAGAATATTTTTCACATTCTTATTAAGTATTAAGTATATAAATATAAGTATTTTTTTCTCAATTTACTTAATTACTAACCGGAAAAGAACACATACATATAACAATTAATATTAAACAATATTAAAAATGAAACACACATATGTTATAACATATATAACATAACTCATTTACTTGTTCAAGGGACAAGCTTTATTTTATTTGAACATTTGAAATCCAATTGATCCGATTGATCCGAATTCAAATTCATAGGATCTGGCAGTTGAAGGGGAAGTTGAAAACGAAAAAAGAAATGCGGAATTCATCATTTTTATGTTATGGTCCAGCTTTAATAAATCCCTGGATTCGGAATGTCAGTTCAGTAATGACTTCCAGCAAATGAAAAGGATGACTTTTCATTTTATTTTTATTTAATTTAATTATATTAATTATATTTAATTAATTATATATATATATATAATTAAATAATATAAATTATATTATGAATTAGGATCAAGTATGATCAAGTCAAGTTTTATTTAAATAAGCTGCTTTCTATTCTTCGCCTATTTTTTTCAAGTACCTCCAGCGGGACGAAGTGCCAACACTAGAATTGTCATGAGTCTGATGCTATCTTAATTGTATCTCATTCCTTTGCTCATTCCTTTGTTCGGCAAAAGGTTCATTCATATATAATAATGGAGATATGTAGCGGGTATAGTTTAGTGGTAAAAGTGCGATTCGTTCGATTAATAACTTAAATAGTTAAGGGATCTTTCGGTTTTTTCATATTCCGATCAAGATCAAAAAAAACTTTATTTCTTAAATTTAAAAGGTTTAATCCTTTTTCCCTCAATAGCATATTTGAGGAAGACTATACATTCTCACGATTTATATCCAAGGGTCAATTCCAAATTGAATACAAAATGGGATTATGGAATCGCGAAGCATAATTTTTTTTATTTCAATTGGATCAAATCTTCCAATTGAATGAGTATGAGTAAAGGATCTATGGATGAAGATACAAAACAAAAGTGTATTTCCAATCGTAACTAGATCTTACATTTTTGTGTTGTAAAGGGAAGATTGAAGCCAAATAGCTAGAAAACGACGGTTTTGGTTTACTAGAACCGTCAGCATATTTATTGTTTTAGCTCGGTGGAAACCAAATTCTTTTCCTCAGGATCCCTCGAATGGAAATATGGAACGAAGTAACTAGATTAGGCAGATTTGGTATAATCCCCTCCTCTAGAAGGATCATCTAAAAAGC